AATCCAATTTATTTTTTTTCGACTATAAGAAAAAGAAAGTCTATTTTTAATAAGAATTCACAGATTTTTTGCGACCTCGCTTCTTTGTCACAGGCATATGTATTTTACAAATTATCACAAACTCAAGTTATCAACAAGTATCACTTGAAATCCGTATTTCAATATCACGGAACAATTCCTTTTATAAAAGATAGAATAAAATATTTTATTGGAGCACAAGGAATATTTCATTGCGAATCAAGGCATAAGAAACTTCACAGTTTTGGAATGAATGAATGGAAAAGCTGGTTAATGGGTAATGATCACTATCAATACGACTTATCTCAGACTATATGGTCTAGATTACTACCACAAAAATGGCGAAATGGAATCAATCAAAGTTTTATGGTTCAAAAAACAAACCCAAGAAATTTCGATTCATATAAAAAAGACCAATTAATTCATTACGAGAAACAAAACAATTATGCAGTGAATTCATTATGGAGCCAAAAAAATAAATTAATAAAAAACTACAAATATGATCTTTTATCAAATAAATATATTAATTATGAATATGAAGATAAGAAGGGTTTTTATATTTATGGGTTTCCATTACAAGTAAACGCAGCCCGAGGGATCCTCTATAATAGAGATAATCCTGAATTTGATTATTTACCCGCAGATATAGATCTTAGTAATTATCTACGAAAAGATTCTATTATTGATAGGAATCAAAATCCGGATAGGAAATATTTTGATTGGAGAGCTTTTAATTTTGGGCTTAGAAAAACGAGCGATATTGATGAATGGACAAATGCCAGTACCAACATAAAAAAAAATACTAAGACTCGTTATTATTATTATCAAATAATTGATAAAATTGATAATAATAATTATCTTTTTAATCTCACAATTCATAACCAAAACCAAATCAACCCAGCAGCCAATCAAACAAAAACATCTTTTGACTGGAAGGGAATGAATGAAAAAAGACTAGATGGGCCTATATCAAATTGGGAACCTTGGTTTTTCCCAGAATTTTGGTTATTTTATGATGTATATAAGACTGAGCCGTGGATCATACCAATCAATTTACTTCTTTTTAATTCGAATATAAAAGAAAACAATCTAACAATCACCCAAAAGCTAAAAAAATGGCTTGAATTAGCGAATCTAAATCAAGTTGAATTAGAGCTTGATTTAGATTCGCTAAATCAAATTGAATTACAGAATCTAAATCAAGAAGAAAAACAAGAGCCAATCCCAGGATATCTTGGATATGATCCATTAGAAGACTATGTTGAAGAAGATTTGTGGGGATCAGACTCAGACGTTCTTGAATACATCGAGGAAACTAAATATATTTCCCGGTTGATGTTAAAACTCTTCCTGAAAAGATATTTTCTTTTGAAATTTCAATTGAAAACGACTTTTTCTTTGAGCCAAACAGCAATCAATAATTTAAAGATATTTTGGCTACTCCTTAGATTAAGAGATCCAAATGAAATGGCTGCAGCCTTTATTCAAAGAGACGAAATAAATCCGGTTCCAATGCTGATTGGAAAGCCAGAGTTTATGACTTTTTTCAATTTGGAAAAAGGGGGACTATTGATTATTGAACCAACTCGGCTATCCACAAAATGGGATGGACAATGGATCATGTACCAAACCATAGCTATTTCACGGGTGCATAAGAGTCAGCACCAAACTAATCGAAGATGTCAAGAAAAAAGAAATGTTGATAAGAATGGTCTTAATGATTTTATTGTTCCTGAAAATATTTTATCTCCTAGACGTCGTAGAGAATTGAGAATTCAAATTTGTTTAAATTCGAGAAATGTCAATGTTGAGGATAGAAACCAAGTATTTTGCAATGGGAATAGTGCAAGGAACTGCGGTGAATTTTTTTTTGAGGATAAGCATCCTGATGTAGATATAAATAAATTTATTAAGTTAAAATTATTTCTTTGGCCCAATTATCGATTAGAAGATTTAGCTTGTATGAATCGCTATTGGTTTGATACCAATAATGGTAGTCGTTTCAGTATGTTAAGGATACATATGTATCCATGATTGATAAGATAATAAGTTGATGGTACATTTACATGGATCAAGTGGCATATCTGGCCGGTATAGTAGATGAAGACAAACAAATATACACACACGCCTTGTGTTATATTCTATTCTGGTACATGATACTGATTCAATGACTTTATCTTAGCTTAGCAATTATATCTAGTAATGAATGAGTCGTCATAATCTTCTTATCTTAAGTTCAAATTCTTCTCTTTTGTGGGTTATAAATGTACCGCCCTTTTGTATCCACATCCAAATAAAATTGAAAATTGATTAATTACATTTGAATTCGATAAAAAAAGAAGTATATGAATAAATACAGATTTTTGTGTATTGTATAAGAAATTAGAATGACTGGCATTATTATTACTGATCAGTAAAATCCATATCTGTAAAAAAAAAGGGGGGGGGGGAACAAATTCTTTTTATGGTAAAAAATTTATTAATTTCAGTTATTTCGCAAGAAGAAAAAGAAGAAAATAAGGGGTCTGTTGAATTTCAAGTATTCAGTTTCACCAATAAAATACGTAGACTTACTTCCCATTTAGAATTGCACAGAAAAGACTATTTATCTCAGAGAGGTCTACGGAAAATTCTGGGAAAACGTCAACGGCTGCTGGTTTATTTGTCAAAGAAAAATAGAGTACGTTATAAAGAATTAATTAGTCAATTGGATATTCGGGAGCCAAAAACTCATTAAGTGAATTTTAAGATTAGTTTTGAATTATTGGATTTATTAGATTTTTCTATTATACTTTAAATATTAAAATCTTATTATAGATATATTTATTATTATTATAATTTGATGAACTTCATTTCGGTTTCAGCACTTCATGGAATAATGAATCGGGGAAAAAATATATGACTGTACCAACTACAAGAAAAGACCTCATGATAGTCAATATGGGTCCTCACCACCCATCAATGCATGGTGTTCTTCGACTCATCGTTACTCTAGACGGGGAAAATGTTATTGACTGTGAACCCATATTGGGTTATTTACACAGAGGGATGGAAAAAATTGCTGAAAATCGAACAATTATACAATATCTTCCTTATGTAACACGCTGGGATTATTTAGCTACTATGTTTACAGAGGCAATAACGGTAAATGGACCAGAACAGTTGGGAAATATTCAAGTGCCGAAAAGAGCGAGCTATATTAGAGTAATTATGCTAGAACTGAGTCGTATAGCTTCTCATTTGTTATGGCTCGGCCCTTTTATGGCAGATATCGGCGCGCAGACTCCTTTCTTCTATATTTTCCGAGAGAGGGAATTGATATATGACCTGTTCGAATCTTCGACAGGTATGCGAATGATGCATAATTATTTCCGTATCGGAGGGGTAGCTGCTGATTTACCTTATGGCTGGATAGATAAATGTTTTGATTTCTGTGATTATTTTTTAACAGGGATTACTGAATATCAAAAGCTTATTACGCGTAATCCCATTTTTTTGGAACGAGTTGAAGGAGTGGGCATTATTGGTGGAGGAGAGGCAATAAATTGGGGCTTATCAGGACCAATGCTACGAGCGTCCGGAATTGAATGGGATCTTCGTAAAGTCGATCATTATGAGTGTTACGACGAATTTGATTGGGAAGTACAATGGCAAAAAGAAGGAGATTCGTTAGCTCGTTATTTAGTCCGAATCAGTGAAATGGCGGAATCCATAAAAATTATTCAACAAGCTCTGGAAGGAATTCCAGGGGGGCCCTATGAGAATTTAGAGGTACGGCGCTTTGATAGAACAAAGGATTCCGAATGGAATGAATTTGATTATCGATTCATTAGTAAAAAACCTGCGCCTACTTTTGAATTATCTAAACAAGAACTTTATGTAAGAGTGGAAGCCCCGAAGGGGGAATTGGGAATTTTTCTGATAGGAGATCGGGGTGTTTTTCCCTGGAGATGGAAAATTCGTCCGCCCGGTTTTATCAATTTGCAAATTCTTCCTCAGCTAGTTAAAAGAATGAAATTGGCTGATATTATGACAATACTAGGTAGTATCGATATTATTATGGGAGAAGTTGATCGTTGAAATGATAATTGATACGACAAGAGTACAAGCTATCAATTCTTTTTCCAGATCGGAATCCTTAAAAGAGGTTTATGGGCTCGTCTGGTTACTTGTTCCTATTCTTACTCCTGTATTGGGAATCATAATAGGGGTACTAGTAATTGTGTGGTTAGAAAGACAAATATCTGCAGGGATACAACAACGTATTGGACCTGAATACGCGGGTCCTTTGGGAATTCTTCAAGCTCTAGCAGATGGTACAAAATTACTTTTCAAAGAAGATCTTATCCCATCTAGAGGCGATATTAGTTTATTCAGTATCGGACCGTCTATAGCGGTCATATCCATTTTACTAAGTTTTTCAGTAATTCCTTTTGGCTATCACCTTGTTTTAGCCGACCTAAATATAGGGGTTTTCTTATGGATTGCCATTTCAAGTATTGCTCCTATTGGACTTCTTATGTCAGGATATGGATCGAATAATAAATATTCCTTTTTAGGTGGTCTACGAGCTGCTGCTCAATCGATTAGTTATGAAATACCATTAACTCCATGTGTGTTATCAATATCTCTACGTGTGATTCGTTGGAACATGGACTTTTTTATTTGACCTAATTTATTTTCATTTTCGTTCTAGGAAAAAAGAAAGTGGAATGTATTGAATAGATATCCTCATTTTTTTATTCAACATTCGGGGCGATGAGCTAAACCAGATAGTTATATGAGTGAAAGAAAACAGCTTAGAAATTGGCAGTAAAAAGATTGAGTCTCATTACCTAGGTACAAGAGTTAAGCGGACATAAATATAAACAGTATAAACGGGTTACCCCAAGCAAGATTGGTTGATTAGTCATCATAGTTTGAAGCGGGTACAAAAGAGAAACTGTATGGTGTTTTTATTATTGTATGTATTACCATACCGGAGATCGAATAAAAACGAGTGGACGGTTAGGAATACCAAGGTACACAAAGGATTAGTAATGGAGATAATGTAAGTAAATTATCCAAAGATTTATGCATAAAAGGAATCCTAATGGGGCTTTAAGTTAGTAGAAATGATCAAGCAGTACTTTCCCACGATCCCGATCCAGAGTATGCTCCTACCCACTGATTAAACAAATTACTATCAGGAACGAAGTAATCCTTTATTTATATTTATTTTTTTTGTCCAGATTAATACAGATAGAATTCTTATCATGATTCATGAACTAATATAATAGAATGTCTAATTCTTTGTCTAAAAAAAATAAGTAGAAATTTCTATTGAAACAACGTGATACAACGAGTATTTTATTGAAGTATTAAGTTATTACTGAACAAAAAATTGCAATTATAAAGAATGAGATCAATTCAGAAGCATTTGTTTTATTATAGCAGACAGAATTGCATTGGTCTAATTTTGGACTCTCCGATGTATCTTTACTCTATCTACTCTACAAAATAAGTAAAGTATATCGAGATAATATTGAACCAGTCCTTAGATTTATTTGTGGCCGTCGAGGAGCCGTATGAAGCTTAAGTCTCATGTACGGTTTTGCAATAGCGATGGGAATAGTGATGTTATCACCGACTATGATTATCTAACAGTTCAAGTACAGTTGATATAGTTGAGGCGCAGTCAAAATATGGTTTTTGGGGTTGGAATCTGTGGCGCCAACCTATAGGTTTTACTGTTTTTTTAATTTCTTCCCTAGCAGAATGTGAGAGATTACCTTTTGATTTACCAGAAGCAGAGGAAGAATTAGTAGCAGGTTATCAAACCGAATATTCAGGTATAAAATTTGGTTTATTTTATGTTGCTTCCTATCTAAATCTACTAGTTTCTTCATTATTTGTAACAGTTCTTTACTTGGGCGGCTGGAATCTCTCTATTCCGTACATATTAAGTCCTGAGCTTTTCGGAATAAATGAAGTGGGTGGAGTCTTTAGAACGACCATTGGTATCTTTATTACATTAGCTAAAGCTTATTTGTTCCTGTTCATTCCTATCACAACAAGATGGACTTTACCTAGAATGAGAATGGACCAACTATTAAATCTTGGATGGAAATTTCTTTTACCTATTTCTTTAGGTAATCTATTATTGACAACCTCTTCCCAACTCTTTTCACTGTAAAGGCACAGCCTATTCTAGATTCATAACTTCTCTCAAACAAGAGAAAGAAACATAAAATTATTCATAGATATTCAAGATATGTTCCCCATGGTAACTGGGTTCATGAATTATGGCCAACAAACAGTACGGGCTGCAAGGTATATCGGTCAAAGTTTTATGATTACCTTATCCCATGCAAATCGTTTACCTGTAACTATTCAATATCCTTATGAAAAATTGATCACATCGGAACGTTTCCGTGGTCGAATCCACTTTGAATTTGATAAATGCATTGCTTGTGAAGTCTGTGTTCGGGTATGTCCTATAGATCTACCCGTTGTTGATTGGAAATTGGAAACTTCTATTCGAAAGAAACGATTGCTTAATTACAGTATTGATTTCGGAATCTGTATATTTTGTGGTAACTGCGTTGAGTATTGTCCAACGAATTGTTTATCAATGACTGAAGAATACGAACTTTCTACTTATGATCGTCACGAGTTGAATTATAATCAAATTGCTTTGGGTCGGTTGCCAATGTCAGTAATCGACGATTACACAATTAGAACAATTATGAATTCGACTCAAACCAAAAAAGCCGTGGGTAAACCACTTGATTCAAGAACAATTACCGATTACTAATACTAAGATTTAGTTTTGATCTAAAGTAGCGCAGCTTCTTTCATCTTGCTTGGTCAATAACTAAAACTAAAATTTTAACAACTATGGAGTGCTGAGAATAATTAATTGCTTTGGATTGAAAATGGATTCATATATACTCTACATATATATATATATATATTTTTATATAGTATATATATTATATAAACAGTTAATAAAAAAAATCGATTAATATTAATTTCGAACGAAACTTTCGGATAGAGAAATGTATTCAATTATTTAACTAATAAGTGTATCTATATCAACCCACACCCCATTAGATTTAATTCAATTAGGAACGTATCAATAGGGTAACTTCTTTTTTCCTGGTTTGGTCAATAGGTTTATGAAAAATTTCGACTTAAAAATTATCTCTTATTTTACATAGAATGGATTTACCTGGACCAATACACGATTTTCTTTTAGTTTTTTTGGGATTGGGTCTTATAGTGGGGAGTCTAGGAGTGGTATTACTTACCAATCCAATTTTTTCTGCTTTTTCATTGGGATTAGTTCTTGTTTGTACATCCTTATTCCATATTCCATCGAACTCCCCCTTTGTAGCTGCTGCACAGCTCCTTATTTATGTGGGAGCAATAAACGTATTAATTGTATTTGCTGTGATGTTCATGAATGGTTCAGAATATTACAAAGATTTCCATCTTTGGGCCGTTGGAGACGGAGTCACTTCACTGGTTTGTACAAGTATTTTTGTTTCACTAATTACTACTATCCCAGATACGTCATGGTACGGGATTATTTGGACTACAAGATCAAACCAGATTATAGAGCAGGACTTGATTAATAATGGTCAACAAATTGGGATTCATTTATCAACAGATTTTTTTCTTCCATTTGAACTTATTTCGATAATTCTTTTAGTTGCCTTGATAGGTGCAATTGCTATGGCTCGTCAGTACTAAATAATTATAAAATAAAAAATAAATTATAATAATATAATAGGTAATAGGGACTTGTTCTTTTCTTTAAATTCTATTTATTGTTCATATTGAAATGAATCGAGATTGATGAGGAGTTGGTCAATGATGCTCGAACATGTACTTGGTTTGAGTGCCTTTTTATTATCCATCGGTATTTATGGATTGATTACAAGTCGAAATATGGTTCGAGCGCTTATGTGTCTTGAACTTATACTGAATGCAGTTAATATTAATTTCGTAACATTTTCTGATTTATTTGATAATCGCCAATTAAAAGGAGACGTTTTCTCAATTTTTGTTATAGCAATTGCAGCTGCTGAAGCAGCTATTGGATTAGCTATTGTTTCATCAATTCATCGTAACAGAAAATCAACGCGTATCAATCAATCTAATTTGTTGAATAAATAATGGTATAAATAAAAATATAGACTATTCGCCAATTGAAATTGATATGTGCAACATAAGCCTACGGCGCTGTTTGCTAAAACGACGTGATAAATCAAAGTATCTTGGTACTCTTTCATGAGCAGATCCAGAACTAGATTGATTCTGGTAAATCTAAATCATTGATTCGTCTGGTGTATAGAATATATAATTCATTTACTACTTTTACTAGATCGAAAATTTATGAGGTTAAAAAAATTTATAGATCCAATGTCACATTCAGTAAAGATTTATGATACATGTATAGGGTGTACCCAATGTGTACGCGCCTGCCCCACTGATGTATTAGAAATGATACCTTGGGACGGATGTAAAGCTAAACAAATTGCTTCTGCTCCAAGAACAGAAGACTGTGTAGGTTGTAAAAGGTGTGAATCCGCTTGTCCAACGGATTTCCTGAGTGTCCGGGTTTATTTATGGCATGAAACAACTCGTAGTATGGGTCTAGCTTATTGATACGTTCCAGAAAATTCCACTTGAATCCATTTTTTTCTTTACCGACAAAAACCCGTACTCGATAAATTATTTTCTTTCGAGCACGGGTTTTTCTGGTCAAAGTGTATCTTGTCTTTACCACGAATGATTTTCCTTGGTTAACAATAATTGTTGTTTTGCCGATATTCGCAGGTACTTTCATTTTCTTTTTCCCTCATAGAGGAAATAAGGTTATTAGATGGTATACTATTTGTATATGTATATTAGAATTACTTCTAACGGCCTATGTATTCTGTTATCATTTCCAATTGGACGATCCATTAATCCAATTAGAACAGGATTATAAATGGATCCATTTTTTTTATTTTCACTGGAGATTAGGAATCGATGGACTTTCCATTGGACCCATTTTACTCACGGGATTCATCACTACCTTAGCTACTTTAGCGGCCTGGCCGGTTACTCGAGATTCTAGATTGTTCCATTTTCTCATGTTAGCAATGTACAGCGGTCAAATAGGACCATTTTCTTCTCGGGATCTTTTACTTTTTTTTATCATGTGGGAATTAGAATTAATTCCTGTCTACCTACTTCTATCCATGTGGGGAGGGAAGAACCGTTTGTACTCAGCTACAAAATTTATTTTGTACACTGCAGGGGGTTCTATTTTTCTCTTAATGGGAGTTCTGGGTATGGGTTTATATGGTTCCAATGAACCAACATTAAATTTTGAAACATCAGCCAATCAATCATATCCTGTGGCATTGGAAATAATATTCTATTTTGGGTTTCTTATTGCTTATGCTGTCAAATTGCCGATTATACCTCTACATACATGGTTACCAGATACCCATGGAGAAGCACATTACAGTACATGTATGCTTTTAGCCGGAATCTTATTAAAAATGGGAGCATATGGATTGGTTCGGATCAATATGGAATTATTACCCCACGCTCATTCTATATTTTCTCCCTGGTTGATGATAATAGGCACAATTCAAATAATCTATGCAGCTTCAACATCTCTCGGTCAGCGCAATCTAAAAAAGAGAATTGCCTATTCCTCCGTATCTCATATGGGTTTCATAATTATAGGAATTGGTTCGATAACTGATACAGGACTCAATGGGGCCATTTTACAAATGATCTCTCATGGATTTATTGGTGCTGCACTTTTTTTCTTGGCAGGAACTAGTTACGATAGAATACGTCTTGTTTATCTCGACGAAATGGGAGGAATAGCTATCCCAATGCCAAAAATATTTACAATGTTCAGTAGTTTCTCGATGGCTTCACTTGCATTGCCTGGAATGAGTGGTTTTGTTGCAGAATTGGTGGTTTTTTTTGGACTAATAACGAGCCAAAAATATCTTTTAATGCCAAAAATACTAATCATTTTTGTAGCGGCAATTGGAATGATATTAACTCCTATTTATTCAGTATCTATGTTACGTCAGATGTTCTATGGATACAAGCAATTTCATTCTCCAAATTCTCATTTTTTTGATTCTGGACCACGAGAACTATTTGTTTCAATCTGTATCTTTCTACCCGTAATAGGTATTGGTATTTATCCGGATTTCGTTTTCTCACTATCAATTGACAAGGTAGAAGCTATTCTAGCTAATTACTTTTATAGATAGTTTTCATCAATAAGACATATAAAAAGATACAAAAAAATTCTTTTTTTTTGGTTCAGTTGTACAATGTACAATGAAAACTAAATAAGTCTTCTTTATTACTTCTTTATCTTTAAAGTAAAAAAAAAAAAAGAATTAAATTAATTGTAATCAGATACTTTTGTAGCTTTTGAGAACCATTTGAATAAAGTAGTGATTCAAATGGTTCTCAAAAACTCATAAAACTTTCATATGCTATTCTTGTGTATTGTATTCGTAAGGTATTTTCCTCAATTAGATGTTAATGTGAATGAACCATAACTATGTAGCCCGATTCCTAATAGGTTTACTCCAAAATAGCATATCCAAATTAAAAAAAATCCCATAGAAGCCACAATTGCAGAATTCGAGCCTTGCAAATCTTCATTTGTTCTAGTATGTAAATAAATTGCGAATATTGTCCAAGTAATAAATGCCCAAGTTTCTTTTGGGTCCCAATTCCAATATGATCCCCACGCTTCATTAGCCCATACCGCTCCCGAAAGAATACCTATGGTTAAAAATAGAAACCCGAGACTAATAATACGAGAACTCCAACAATCCAATTGCTGAATTAATTGATACCTGTGATAATTTCGAAACGAAATAAAACAATTGTTTTGTAAAACATTGCTTATTTTATTCGCGTATTGGATTTCGTCAAAGGGAAATCGCCCAACCAGTAAATTATTGTTTTTATATTTACCAAATATAGATATATTTTTTCGAAATGTAATGACTAGAAGAGCTATTGATAATAATGATCCACACAGAAGAGCTGCATAGCTCAATACCATCATACTTACGTGCATCATTAACCACTGTGATTGTAGAGCCGGTACTAATATTGCGGATTGATTCATTTTAGTTAAAAGACCTGAAGTAGCAAATCCTTGGGTAAAAACAGCACTTGGTGCAGTTATTGCATTTAAATAATTCATATGGTTCCTAAAATGGGGAACCATATGAATAATGGAGAAACTCCATGACAGGAACATTAATGATTCATATAAATCACTTAAGGGTAAATGTCCTGAATAAATCCAACGAATAACTAATAATCCTGTTATACAAACAAAAGTAGCTACCATTCCTTTTTCCGACGAATCATATAGTTCTACGATTTCGTGGACTAATAAGTTCATAAAAAAAATCGTAATTACAACGGAAACAATCGATAAAGAAATGTGAGTTAATATATGTTCTAAAGTAAAAAATATCATAAAAATCCTAAAAAAAGATGTCCTCCAACATTGGAATGGAAATCCATAATTTAATTCTATACCTATACATTATAGGAGTTATTCGAGTATTTATTTTACTCTTTTTTTTTATTTTATAATTTATAAGATGCCGCCACTCGGACTCGAACCGAGATGCTCTAGCACTGCTTCCTAAGAGCAGCGTGTCTACCGATTTCACCATAGCGGCTTGCTCTAAATCATAATAGCCCATCCATCTTCAATCGTCGAGATTGAAGGAGGCAATTCAATGCAATATCTTGAGGACACTTTTAAAAATATCATTCAAATTCCTATTGCTATTTGAACGTTCAATAATAATTATCTGTAGTAATAATAATTATCTTGTGGTGTGGGGCGGTGTTAGCTTTAAGAATGTAATGGCTTTTCGTGCGGTTTCTTATGGAATTGAAGAGTTGCAACTAGATAGTTCTGTTCTCAATCCATTCCCATTCCGAAATGAAAACAAAAAAGACATTTTTTTTATTGCAGTTCGCAAAGAACTGAAGTGACGAGTAACAAATTGACGGATATCATAGAGGTTACCGCAAACATAAGTTGTTTTATTGGAAGGAATATAACACTCAGTTTCACAACGAACTAGTTCAGAACTAATTCAATTAATGATTCCGAATACTGATTCCAAATAAATTAACTAAAATAACGAGGGCTTTTTTTATCAGGTTGAGTTATTGGTGGATGATAGAATACATATCAAAATCAAGTACTTTTTTTTTGTATTTTACCTGTTCTATGGATTTAAACTAAATTATTGTAATAATAAATAATAAATGGTTGAAAATATAATACATATTCTGTATCTTCATAAATATCTTAGGTAATAATTATATCTAAGTAATATAAGTAATAACTTTTAAACATTGACTTAATCTTATCATTTGATTTTAACTTCTTTTTTTTTTTTATTTGAATATTTCCTTCCAATTTCAAAATTGGAGTCTTTTCATATCTTGATTTTTTTTTGCTCCTTTCAAAATATATAAGAGCTGGTGAATCGGAAACAATTAAACAAAACAATTAATAAAAAAAGTTTAATTTTATTATGGAACATACATATCAATATGCGTGGATCATACCTTTCGTTCCCCTTCCAGTTCCTATAGCAATAGGGTTGGGGCTTCTCCTTGTTCCGGCGGCAACAAAAAATATTCGTCGTATATGGGCTTTTCCTAGTGTTTTATTACTAAGTATCGTTATGATTTTTTCAGCCGATCTGTCTATTCAACAAATAAATGGCAGTCCTATCTATCAATATGTATGGTCTTGGACCATCAATAATGATTTTTCCTTAGATTTCGGCCATTTGATAGATCCGCTTACTTCCATTATGTTAATATTAATTACTACTGTTGGAATAATGGTTCTTATTTATAGTGACAATTATATGTCTCATGATCAAGGCTATTTGAGATTTTTTGCTTATATGAGTTTTTCTAATGCTTCCATGCTGGGATTAGTTACTAGTTCCAATTTGATACAAATTTATATTTGTTGGGAATTAGTTGGAATGTGTTCGTATCTATTAATAGGGTTTTGGTTCACACGACCCCTTGTGGCAAGTGCTTGTCAAAAAGCCTTTGTAACGAATCGTGTAGGGGATTTTGGTTTATTTTTAGGAATCTTAGGTCTTTATTGGATAACGGGTAGTTTTGAATTTCGGGATTTGTTCGAAATAGCCAATAATTTGATTGATAATGATGGGACCAATTCTTTATTTCTTACTTTGTGTGCTTCCCTATTATTTGTTGGTGTGGTTGCTAAATCCGCGCAATTCCCCCTTCATGTATGGTTACCAGATGCCATGGAAGGTCCTACTCCTATTTCAGCTCTTATACATGCTGCTACTATGGTAGCAGCGGGGATTTTTCTTGTAGCTCGACTTTTTCCTCTTTTTACAGTCATACCTTATATAATGAATATAATTTCTTTGGTGGGTATAATAACAATACTATTAGGAGCTACTTTGGCTCTTGCTCAAAGAGACATTAAAAGAAGTTTAGCCTATTCTACAATGTCTCAATTGGGTTATATTATGTTAGCTTTAGGCATGGGATCTTATCGAGCTGCTTTATTTCATTTGATCAGTCATGCCTATTCGAAAGCATTGTTATTTTTAGGATCTGGATCCATTATTCATTCAATGGAAACCGTTGTTGGATATTCTCCAGATAAAAGTCAGAACATGGCTCTTATGGGCGGTTTAACAAAATATGTGCCAATTACAAAAACTTCATTTTTATTGGGTACACTTTCTCTTTGTGGTATTCCACCCCTTGCTTGTTTTTGGTCCAAAGACGAAATTCTTAATGATAGTTGGTTATATTCACCGATTTTCGCAATAATAGCTTGTTTCACAGCAGGATTAACTGCATTTTATATGTTTCGGATGTATTTACTTACTTTTGAAGGGCATTTGAACGTTAATTTTCAAAACCACAGTGGCAAAAAAAATAATGCGTTCTATTCAATATCCATATGGGGCAAAAAAGGACCTAAAGTGAGAAAAAATAAATTTTTTTTATCGCCTAATAATCAAAGGGATTCCTTTTTTTCGAAAAAAACATATCCAATTGATGGTAATCTAGTAATAAATAGGATGCGACCTCTTATTACTATTAATAATTTTGCCACTAAAAAAATTGCCGCATATCCTTATGAATCGGACAATACTATGTTATTTCCACTTATTGTATTGGTCTTATTTACTTTTTTCGTTGGATCCATAGGAATTCCTTTTGGTCAAGGAATAAGTGATCATTTTGATATATTATCAAAATGGTTAACTCCGTCAATAAACTTGTTACATTCAAATTCTAACCATTATTTTGATTGGTATGAATTTGTAATAAATGCAATTTTTTCAGTCAGTATAGCTTATTTCGGAATTTTTATAGCGTCTCTTTTATATGGTCCTGCTTATTCATATTTTCATAATTTTAACTTAATCAATTTTTTTGTTAAAATGGGTCCTAGGAGAAGTCTCTGGGACAAAATCATAAATGTAATATATGATTGGTCATATAATCGTGGTTACATAGACATTTTTTATTCAAAAATCTTAAATAGGGCTATAAGAGGATTAACCGGACTAACTCATTTTTTTGATAAACAAGTAATTGATGAAGTTACGAACGGTATTGGTATTACCAGTTTCTTTGTAGCAGAAGTTATTAAATATGTAAGTGGAGGACGGATCTCTTCTTATCTCTTTTTTTACTTATTTTATGTATCAATTTTTTTAGTAATTTATTACTTATATATATAGTTTCTAAAAAGTTTATAAGATAAAGGATATATCGTTATTTTTAATATTAATATAATATCATAAAGAATATAAAGAAAATTTGTTTCTAATTCTTATTATTAATTTTTATTATTTTATTTATTGTTTGTTGTATCATTTCAAAAAAAGTTGACAAACTTGGTGG